GAATAAGCCGAGCTACAAGAAAAATGCCCGCAGCTACCATAGTAGCAGCATGTATAAGAGCCGAAATAGGAGTAGGCCCCTCCATGGCATCTGGTAACCATACATGAAGGGGAAATTGTGCAGATTTAGCAACCGCACCGGAAAATAATAGAACGGCACAGAAAGTAACAAATAAAAAATTGACTTCATTATGATTATTAGAAATCAAGTTATTTAATATTTTGAATAAATCTCGCAATTCGAAACTCCCTGTTATCCAATAAAAACCTAAAATTCCTAATAATAAACCAAAATCCCCAACACGATTAGTTACAAATGCCTTTTGGCAAGCATTTGCAGCAACAGGCCGTGTGAACCAAAACCCTATTAATAGATATGAACACATTCCTACCAATTCCCAAAAAATATAAATTTGTATCAAATTAGAACTAGTAACTAATCCTAACATAGAAGTACTGAAAAAACTCATATAAGCAAAAAATCTCAAATATCCTTGATCATACGACATATAATTATCACTATAAATAAGAACCATAATTCCAATAGTAGTGATTAATATTGACATAATAGAAGTAAGCGGGTCGATCAAGTAACCGAATTCTAAAGAAAAATCATTATTAATGATCCAAGACCATACATATTGATAGATAGAACTGCCATTTATTTGCTGAATAAACAGATTGATCGAAAAAATCATGACTATACTTAACAAAAAAACACTTTGAAAAGCCCACATACGGCGAAGACTTTTTGTTGCCGACGGAAAAAGAAGAAGTCCCGCTCCTATTAACATAGGAACTGGAAGTGGAAGGAAGGGTATTATCCACGAATATTGATATGTCTGTTCCATAAAAAATTTTTTTATTCTTAATTGATTGTTTCCGATTTACCGGATCCTACCCCCTTTCAATTTCAAAACAAAAGGGGTCAATAAAAAAATCAAGAGATGTACTAACTTAATACTAACTTAAAGATATTTTTCGAATTTTATATATTATCTGGGTCTTTCCAAATTAAATATTAAAATAAAGAAGTTACAATTGGGCAAATGATATGACCTACTTGCTCATAAAAAGCGAATTTAGTTATTAACTAATATTTTTTTCTTAAAATAACGAAAATACAAAATTTCATTATTATTAAATCACTTTATATTCATAAAGTAATGATAAAAAATTACACTAAAAAGAAATCTGATATGAATCGATATGAATCATAGGATTAACTAAGGTACAATTTTTGTACAAATCTCGCTTTTTAGTCAGTTTGTTCCAAATCATTAACTAGTTTCAGTATGAAACTGATTGATTAGTTTCCGTTTCAATAAAAAAACATTTATAGGAAACGCTATAATATCTAACATTTTATATTTTCTATAAGATTTATTTTTATATTTATCATTTATATTTATCATTTATATTTATCAAAAAAGGAGGTAATTATCAAAAGGGGTAAAATAAAATCAAATTTAATAAAAAAATAACGAAGATTTTTTTAACAAAACGTGTATCTTTTAACAGATTCATTACTTTAATTACTAGTTTGATTCGAATTTTAAAATGGAATTTCGAAGTATTCTTTACTCAAGTTTGACCAATTAATAGAAAAAATTAAAGTTTTCATTAGGCTTTTCATTAGGCAATGGGTTCTTAAAGGGTTCTTAAATCCTTCGGTCTATTTTATGTAGAAAAAAAAATTTATAGTAAGATTTTGTACTAGTTTCGCACATTTTTTATCTATATATATTTTTTTTTGTTTTCTCTAGATAATATATATTATCTAATTATTCTCTAGAAAATAACTAGATAATGAATATATTCGTTTTGACCAATAGATGTCTTTCACATCCAACTATAACAACGAGTAACCTCTTAATTTTTAAATGGCAGTTCCAAAAAAACGTACTTCTATATCAAAAAAGCGTATTCGTAAAAATATTTGGAAAGGGAAGGGATATTGGGCAGCCTTAAAAGCGTTGTCATTAGGTAAATCTCTTTCTACCGGAAACTCAAAAAGTTTTTTTGTGCGACAAAAAAAGTCATAAAATAAAACATTGTAATAATCCGAATAGAAAAATAGGCCCATTTCATTCTTAATAGGAAATCAACAAACCTATTGTTTGTGGCTAATCAATATGAACTAGAACTCGCTTCGCTATTAGGATTAGTAAATTATAAAAAGCTTTTGATTTTGAAAAAAGAATAAAGACAAGATACAAAACTTGAGCCCTTGTTAGTATATTTTCTTGTTTGGGAGATGGGGGAGTCTTTTTTCCCCATCAACCTGTTTGTCACAATTACAATAATCGACGTTTTTTTGTCACAATTACAATAATATATATAAAGTATAAATATGAATATATATATATATATATTTAAGATTTAAGAAGGGTAAAAAAGAGATCTTTAGTTAAAATTAATACATCGTTTAAATTAATTTATTCATTTATTTTGAAAATTTTTTGTGTAACTTTCTGTATTTATCTGTATTTCTCTGAATT